GATAAAAGGTATTTCCTATTTTTTATGTTGGGGAGTCCAGTTCAGCGTCACAAACTTTTTTATTTTCACACCGGGGAGCTTAGTTATGTTCTGAAAGAGTTCGAAAATAAAAAAAAACAAGATTATTTTTTCCTTATTTTACAAAAAGCAACTTTGGGATTGCTGAAACACAGACAAACTAAATAATAATATAATAATAAATATATATAAAGCAACGGAACCATCATAGTATTTTTGAACTCCTACGAAAGGAAGGGTGGTAATTTGATCATTTGCCAATCTGGGTCTGATAGATCCTATTTTTTTTCTTTGATGGAAGGTAAAGGTCAATTTTATTATAGAGCCGTATGCAATGCATAAAAGATGCCCGTACGGTTGTTCAATTCTGTCTTTTTTTTTCTTTTTATTCTTTATCTTTCTTTTCTATTCATCATGCAAAATAGAGGAACCCCTCTTTTCTTATACCATCAGGGTAATGATTCATCAACCTGCTAGTTCTTTTTATGAGGCACAAACGGGAGAATTTATCCTGGAAGCGGAAGAGCTGCTCAAACTGCGTGAAACCCTCACAAGGGTTTATGTACAAAGAACGGACAAACCCTTATGGGTTGTTTCGGAAGACATGGAAAGAGATGTTTTTATGTCAGCAACAGAAGCCCAAGCTTATGGAATTGTTGATCTTGTAGCGGTGGTTGAGTGAAAATAGCCCGGATTTTCTATTTATTTCGCGTAAATCCTCGATTTCATATTTTAGATTTTTGCTTAATTTACTAGAAAATTAAATAGAAGTAATTCAAAATCATCAGGTTAGGATCGATCTAAACCAGCCCATTATTTATATGATATGCTTCAACATGCCAACTATTAAACAACTTATTAGAAATACAAGACAGTCAATCAGAAATGTCACAAAATCCCCCGCGCTTCGGGGATGCCCTCAGCGTCGAGGAACATGTACTAGGGTGTATGTGCGACTCGTTCAGATCATGAGCTGGGATAAAATAAAGAAAACTTTTTCTAGTATCAATGATCAGTACCGGCGAATAGGATAGAATAGAAAAAGAAGTCCATTCAATTCAGTATCTAAAAAAAAAGAGAATATATCCATTCTATTGTGTATGAAATTTATGGTTTCCTTTGGTGCAAATCCAACCATCTCAATTTAAGATGAGAAGCAATTCTCCATTGGTAGCAAATGGTTATCCATTAAGCGGAGGAAATCTTACTTAAAAACAGAAAACTTAGGCCCCCTCTTGCAAGAACGGACTAACAGGGTTAGCTACCCAGCCAACTTTCATAATTAAATACCGTTACTGTGTAAGTAGATCTAATCGTGAAAGACCTATTACTGGATAATTCATGGGTAGAGCCAAAGAATGTGAACTATACAAGTTACCAATAACATTGATTAAATGAAATAAAGGCTCCGGTGTATAGAGAAAACCTCACCGTTTAAGAAGTAATCATAGAAACGAAGGAAGCCGCTATTTCTTTATCCATTTCTATTTTTTATTTATTCTATTTTGATACCTAGTAAAATAAAATTTCTTATTTCGAAGTGAAATGCCTAGAAAAAAGAAAAATAGTGGTCGGGAAGGTTATAGTAGCCAAAGCCATTGGAATTTTTAGTTTATACATTGGAAAAAAGCTTTGTTATTAATAGACTAGGAAAGGGAAAAAGAATAACTGAAAGAAAGGAAATCTATTAGTTATTCGTCAAAGTTTCATTTATTCAATGACCAGAATTAGACGGGGAAATATAGCTCGGAGACGTAGAACAAAAATTCGTTTATTTGCATCAAGCTTTCGAGGGGCTCATTCAAGACTTACTCGAACAATTACTCAACAGAAAATAAGAGCTTTGGTTTCGTCTCATCGGGATAGGGATAAGCAAAAGAGAAATTTTCGCCGTTTGTGGATCACTCGAATAAACGCAGTAATTCGTGAAATGGGGGTATCCTATAGTTATAGTAGATTAATACACGACCTGTATAAGAAACAGGTGCTTCTTAATCGTAAAATACTTGCACAAATAGCTATATCAAATAAAAATTGTCTTTATATGATTTCCAATGAGATCATAAAAGAAGTAGATTGGAAAGAATCCACCGGAATAATTTAAACGGAGTTCCCCGGAGAATGAACTCCGGGAGGGTAGAGTCAAAATGAATATGATAAAAAATTAGTAAAAATGAATGAACACACTCAAAAAAAAAGATTTATTCTTACCCGATTCTTTTTTTTCTTACGACACGATAATTAAATCTGCATTTTTCATATTTTTCGAACAAAACATCAATCTGCGTTTGAGTTCGGATTTGAATTTTTATTCAAGTGAAGAAAGAGTAAGCCTATTTATTTCTGGCTCGAAGACCCGCAGCTCTGGCGGTCGACTCGGTTCTTTCAAATTGTTTCTCATTATTAAGAAAAGGTAACAAAGATAAAATACGAGCTTGTTTTATAGCAATAGTAATTAATCGTTGTTGTTTCAAGGTCAATCTATTCACCCGTCTAGATAAGATTTTTCCTTGTTCGCTAATAAATCGACTAATTAAACTCATGTTTCTATAATCAATTCGATCCCCCGATTGGATCGGGGGCAAACGCCTACGAAAAGATCGCTTGGATTTAAGAAAAGGTCGCTTGGATTTATCCATGGTTTGTTTAGTTTATTCCTTATCCCGAAAATCCTATTTCGGTCGGATCTAAAATGAATTAGAATAAATAGGATTTGGTTTGTTTATATTTAATTATGTTATATATAGAATATTTAACTATGTTCTATATAGAATGTCATTTTTTCCCCTTCCTTCGAAGGGTTACATACATGTGCTCGATTCGATCTATTTCTTTATCTCCCCATGAATCGTATGTTTGTAACAAAATGGACAGAATTTTCTCAATTCCAATCGATTAGGCGTGTTGTGACGATTCTTTTCAGTAATATATCTGGAAATACCCGTTGATACCTTATTAACACCGTTTCGAACACAACAGGTACATTCCAAAATAACCGTTATTCGGACATCTTTCCCCTTGGCCATGAACCCCCTTTGGATTTTTGATTTACTCAACTCTTCTATTTTCGATACGAAACGAAGAAGAAGAAAGGAAGGAAAAAATAGAAGTTACTAATTTGAAATACAATTATGAAAAATTTCGCTGCAATCAATATACTAAAAAAAAATAGAATGATTTATAAACTTTATTTCAAATCACAGTATTTCATTTACATTTAAGTACCTTGTATAAGAGTCTTGTCCTAGATCTAGACCCCACCTTGTTTATTCTACCTCCATCCCTATTTAAATTTAATAATTTATTTAATTCAAACTTGAACCCAAGTCTCGAAGCTGTTGAATCCACCTTTTCTTTTTTTCTCTTTCCTCCCTCTTATTCTAAAAGGAAAAAAGAGAAAAAAGGGCGCGAAGGATTAGTCACAAATATTTAATTGTATCTCGAATCTTCGTTATTTGGTACCGTGTCAATAACTAGAATCAAAAAAAGGGAATGTCAACGCATCTGGGAAAAAACGATTAATCTCTATCAATAGACCTGCTAAAGACCCGAACCATAGAGTACTTAATACTGGTGCCACGGAAAGATATGTTTTTAGATCTCGCATTGAAAAATCTCCTTCCTTTTTTTATTGTAATATATTTTATTGTAATCTAAAATGGTAATACATATATGATCGGATGCATATGCAGTTAAGAACCTTGTACACGGAATCCCTAATTAAAATTGAAATGTACAACTATCCGGTGAATAAAATTTTTTTCTTAAAACATAAAAAAACGTCCCCTTCTTCCCGAGCATTCCCGAAAACTACTCATTTATTTTTACGACAGGTTCCGTTCCGTATTTCATACGTATATAAGCCTTTTACTATTATTATATGTTAAATGGGACCAAAAAGACGAAATGCCCGTATAAATTCTATATATCGATGGAGGAAATAACGATGTGGAAAACACGACAAGAATTCTATACAATGACACTGTAGACCGATTGGAGGGATGTAGCGCAGCTTGGTAGCGCGTTTGTTTTGGGTACAAAATGTCACAGGTTCAAATCCTGTCATCCCTACCTATTACTTCTCCGTTGAGCAGTAACGAGGGATTAATTGAGATCGATTCAAATTGAACATATATATATAATATATAATAAATATATAATCGTTCATTCAAAGACGTATTAGGGTTAAAAAAAGTGTCTTTACAGTCTTCTCTCTTCTGATAAGAAAGCGCTCTTAGTTCAGTTCGGTAGAACGCGGGTCTCCAAAACCCGATGTCGTAGGTTCAAATCCTACAGAGCGTGATTTCGTCCTTATTTTTCTTCGATCATTAGATCAAATTAGACTGAAAGAGCTTCACTAACTTGAACCGCAATCTAAATTTGACCTCCTTTGTATTAAAGAAAGTAGGAGGTCAATCAAAAAAAGAGATAGTAATTAATCAAAGGTCCGATTGATCACCACGCCTATATTGTAAATATGCAGTTACGAATAATCCAGCCAAAGTAACAGGAATTAGACCTAACACGATTCCAAATAGAAAAACTTCAATCATTGCAATTTATTTGAAAGGAGAAAAGGGAGGTAATATCTATACCTAAATATTAATCCGAATTACCATGAATCTCAATGACCAAGAATTGGCAATTTATACGGAATCCTGTCGAAAGATTTCTTTTTCTGAATTGTGCATTTCAAATACTAATTTCAGATAAGTCGTATCTTGCTCAGACCAATAAATAGAGCCGAGGTTACCGTTAAAGCCGCTAGTAGAAAACCGAAATAACTAGTTATAGTAGGCATGAAGGAGCTAAATGAAATATGTTCTTTTTATACATTATACATATGTTTCTAAAAAAGCACTTACCTAAGTTTCCTTTTACAAAATAGGAGATAAGCAAAAATACCAATTGAAAGAATAATTTAAATTGAAAGTTTTTTATTCATCTATCATTATAGACGGTACTAACAAAGATAAAGTGAC